GGTTCAAAGTTTTTTGAAAAAGAAAGTTTTGATAGCGATGCTAGGGCCCAAAATTAGGTTTGGAATTAGTGCTGTAATTTTTTGAATTTTAAAAAAAAACGCATAATTTTTAAAAGATTTTTTAGGACGTGTAAAAAATATATTTTTTAAAAAATTTTATTTTTAAAAAATTTTATTTTTAAAAAATTTTATTTTTNAAAAAGGGGTTTTGGGGGGGAATGAGAATATTTTGATACGTGTAGGGCTGGTATAACGTTGTAGCAGCGCAAGGCTGTTATATACTTCATTCACAGAGGTAGGTGTATATGTTAACGTAAGAGGGTAAGGGCTGCTGTTGTCATTACCCGTTGTGAGTGTATTTTTGTAATTAATATAGCGGTGTTTTAAAGCCGATAGACCTGGTTAAAATCCCGGCAAGAATTATGCTTCTTCTAAAACTACTATGCTTGGTGTGGATGGCATCATGTTTATGACTAGTACTTTCTAGTCTTTCATGTATTTTGCGAGCGGTAGCTTTTGCGTTTAAAGCAGGTTTAGCTTCCCTTCCTTTAATTATTCTTGGGATAATCTTCATTAGTTTAGTGTTATATCTAGCGGATATGACAGGCACATCCTTGACATTCGGGCGTTCAGTGGCGCGAGGTATATTTACTTCTTCAGATTCTGTGATTAAGTTATGTAGCATAGGTTTAATGCTATCTTCTGTTGTCCTAGTAGTTTTCGCGACTTACCTGGCGTTAGTATTGCATAGTGGTTTTAAAACAACTCGTAAGTACCCTAAGGGAGTAACATGGTTCTATTTCTACGTTCGAATCATGTTAGTATTAACAAGTCTGGTAGTACTATTAGGGTTAGTTGTTGTTATTTTCTTGGTTTGGGCCAGATATAGATATTTTCGAAATTAAAGTTCGGCTATCTAGGCAATTTGGTGTAAGACCTATTTAAGACACTTAAAATTTTAAGATATAAGTACAAAAATTTATATTTTAGAAAAAATTGCCCAATATGGGCTTCTTCATACCTAAGGTCACTTATATCTTGACAGTAGGACCAGCTGCAGCACCTTTTACTACTCAATAAAACTTTCTAGAAGGAGTATACTCCGCCCTCATCAAAGAGTGCGGAGCCAGCGCTTTGTTAACTCGGCTGCTGTCATAACCCTTGTTGTGAGCATGCTTTGCATTAAGTATTCTTGAAGTCAATACAGTGATATTTCAAAATCGATGACCCTGGTTGAGACCCAGGCAAGAATTATGGATCACCTGCTCGCAATCTTCATTATCCTTTCGCTTGCCACTACTTTTTGACTGACTCTTAACTATTTTCGTATTCTCCGACCGCTAGCTTCTGTTCTTAAAGTGGGAATAGCTTTAATTCTCATAGTCATCCTCGGATGGATTATATTTTCCTTATTGTGATTCTTAGTTCAAGTAGGCGTTATACTGGCAATATCTGATCGCGCAGGAATTTTCGTTAAGTTCCACAGTTTTGAGTCTCTTCATAGTACATTTGTGTTAGGGTTTATAACCTCCTGCGTCGTATCAGTAGTTTTTATGAGCTCTCTGGCGCTAATACTGTTTAGTGGTTTTTTTGACCTTGTAGCTGGGGACGATACAAAAAAAGTAACGTGAACATATTTTTATTCTAAAAAAAAAATAAATAAATCGCAAAAAAAAATCGCAAAAAAAAATTTTTTTTTTTTTTCAGAGGGCTTGAAATTATGGTGCTTTTCTTAAAAAATTAAAATTTCATGAAAACGGCTAGTACTTTGCTCTCAAAAGTAGATTTGCGGGTTGGGGGTTGTGGTGCCGGTTTCATGAGTTGCCTCGGAATTTTTGTCGCCGGTAGAGAAGTTGTTATCAGTCTGTAAAATCTTTGTGAAGCCCGGAAATTTCAAAGTGAAGTGGTATGGCAGAGGTAGGCAAGTGTGGGACCCTCGAGTTGGTAGTTTGTTAATTAGGTTGTTGTGAGTGTATTTTACACTAAATATTCTTGAAGTTCAATACAGCGGTATTTTAAAATCGATAGTCCTGTTGAAACACAGGTAAGAATTATGACAGGATCACACCTCTTGTATTTAGCTATTGCAGTCGTACTCTCGCTGTGAGTAGTTTTTAATTTTTCAGCTTTTTTGCGCGCGCTAACTTTTGCGCTTAAAGCGGGGTTAGTTTCTCTTTCTTCAATTTTTCTCGGTGGGGCTTTGTTTTTTTTGCTGGTATATTTGGTACGATCGGCATATTATTCAGCGTTTTATGGGCGCCAAATGGCGCTAATACTCTACGATTCTTCAGATTCTGTTTTAGATTTGTGTTATTTAAGTTTGACAATTTCTTCTATCGTCTCAGTAGTTTTCGCAACTTATCTGGCGTTAATACTGCATAGCGGTGTCAAAACAACTCGTAAAGGAGTATCATGGTTTTATTTCTACATTCGAATTATGTTAGCATTGATGGGCCTGGTATTATTATTAGGGCCGATTGCTGTTATTTTCTTGTTTGGATTAGAGAGGCGGGATACTAGTACGTGAGAACATATGCTTTAAGTACATAACTGTATTTTAGGCTTTTCCCCCCCTACCCCCCCGTTCGTAATTTATTTACGGGAGGGTTATTTGCTCCTTGGCTGTAAAAGGTCCTTGTGACAAAATTTGTCGGGCTTTATACAAGTTTATTGACACCTCAAAAAATATTTTAAGAATGGAGCAGGTGTTCTTATGGCAGAACCGGGATTAATAGTCCTCGGGTTATCTATGCCTTAGGTTTTCAAAAATTGAAGTCCTTTTCACGGTCAGACCTCAGGTCTGGGTTAATCAGAGAATAGTTTAATTAAAATTCTGACTTTGGGAGTCAGGGATAAGGGTTAAAGTCCCTTTTTTCTGAGTTCCGAGAAGGAATTTAACCTTCATTTTTAGTTTACAAAACTAATGCTTTTAATAAGCTATCGGGACTTACCACCGGAGAAGTTTGTTTTCATACAAGCTTAGGGCAGGTATGAAAACTGCAAAGGCAGTAAAATACAGTAGTGATGCAATTTGTCCAATAATAATATAAGGGTGTTCAACTGGCATGCCCCCGATTCACGTCAGGATGATGACATCCCCCACTAGCAGTCAGAATAGGGCCTGTCCTAGAGGACGAAATGTAAGTGGACGCTGTTTTGAGGTGTGTAGCGAAGGGGTTAGAAGTAAGATTAGGATTGATGAGAGGAGGGCAATAACTCCTCCTAGCTTATTAGGGATCGACCGTAGAATAGCGTAAGCAAAGAGAAAATATCACTCAGGTTTAATATGAGGGGGTGTAACTAAGGGGTTTGCGGGAGTGAAGTTTTCAGGGTCCCCTAGCAGGTTAGGGGCGAAGAGGGATAGTGAGACCATAAGTATTAATATAATAGTGAACCCGAAAATATCTTTGTACGAGAAATAGGGGTGGAAAGTGATTTTGTCCGGGTCTGTTGTGACACCCGTAGGGTTGTTTGAGCCCGTCTCATGTAAGAAGATCAAGTGAATTGCGGTTATTGCTAAGATAATAAAGGGAAGGAGAAAGTGGAAGGCAAAGAATCGGGTGAGAGTGGCATTGCTAACTGAGAAGTCCCCTCAAATCCATTGGACGAGGCTGTCGCCGATGTAAGGGGTTGCTGAAAGAAGGTTTGTAATTACTGTAGCACCCCAGAATGATATCTGTCCTCATGGAAGCACATACCCGACGAATGCTGTTATTATCACAAGTAGAAGTAAAATTACGCCCAGGTTTCACGTCTCCTTGAAGAGGTAGGACCCGTAGTACAGACCCCGTCCCGCATGCAGGTAGATACAGATAAAAAAGAATGAAGCCCCGTTAGCATGAATGTTACGAATTAATCAGCCGTAGTTTACATCACGAGAGATGTGTACGATTGAGGAAAAAGCAGTTGAGATATCAGAGGTATAGTGTATAGCTAGGAATAAGCCCGTAATGATTTGGCTAATTAAACATAGGCCAAGTAGAGAGCCAAAGTTCCACCATGCTGAAATATTAGCAGGAGTGGGGAGGTCAATTAAGGATTCATTTGCAATCTTGATTAAAGGGTGCGTTTTTCGTAGGATGGCCATTATTCTTGTAGTTGAATACAACGGTAGTTTTTCAAATTGATGGTCCTGGTTAAAGCCCTGGTAAGAATTATGTCTTTAATAGTCTGTGTGTGTTTAATTATGCTAGTTTTAGGCTTGGCGTGAGTAGCTTCGAATTCTTCCCCTTATTTCTGTGCGTTGGCTCTTGTATTTACAGCGGGAGTAGCTTGTGGTCTCTTAGCCGTATTGGGCGGGTCTTTCTTTTCTTTGATTTTATTTTTAATATATGTAGGGGGTATGCTAGTTGTATTTGGATACTCAGCAGCACTAGCTGCTGATCCATTCCCTGAGTTTTTAGGAAGTTTTTATGTGATAGGTTTAATAGTTTTTTTCATTTTCTTAGCAGTTCTTATTGCTTCTGTAGTGTGAAAACTGTCAAGTAGTTTATCATTTTTGTTAATGGAGAGCTTTAGTTTTAATACGACGCAGAATGACACAAGCGGGGTGTCACTAATATATCTTTATGGCGGGGCCATGTTAGTGTCAGCGGGCGGGGTACTACTTTTGGGGTTATTTGTTGTTCTTCTGGTAACTCGGGGGTTAAATGATGCGGTTTTACGTTTGGCCTAGAAAATAAGTAGGTAGAGATGATAGTGGTGATAAAGAAAATGGATAAGTATGTTTTGATTAAGCCTTTTTGTATGCTTTCTACCAGGCTGAGGGGTTTATTGTTAAGAGCAGAGATTGCTTTAGGACCAATTTTTTCTAGTCAGGTTTGGTCAACTATTTGATTGGAGATGTATTGTCCTGCCCAAAGGGAGCTTTTAGTAAAGAGTCGATGGATAACCGTTGGAAAATAGCCTAGTATATTCGAGAAGTTGAAGTATGTTAGTTCTGGGGTTACTTTTAACTGTTTGGATGTCAATATTGAGAGCTCTATGGCAGTTAAAAGTCCTAAAAGGGTAACTGTTACAGCAGCAATCTTAATTCCAAAGGGTATTGTCAAGATAGGGGGTTTGAAAGGAAGAGTGTAGGAGAAAATTAAAAGGCCACCTAAAATGCTTCCCCATGCTAATCGTTTTAAGGGGTTGATAATAGCATCGTTATTTTCATTAATGGGGACTAGGGCGTTAAAGCGGGGATTGCCCATGGGAACATAAAATACAATTCGTAGGCTGTAGGCTGCGGTGAGAGAAGTCGCGATTAAAGTAAGGGCTAGGGCCCAGGCGTTTAAATAGGATGTGTTCATGGCTTCAATGATTGCGTCTTTTGAAAAGAATCCTGCTAAGAAGGGCATGCCCGTAAGTGCCAAACTGCCGACTGTTAAGCAAGAAGAAGTTACTGGAAGTAGGTGATTTAAGCCCCCCATTTTCCGAATATCTTGTTCATCATTCATTGCATGAATAATTGATCCGGAGCATAGAAATAGTATTGCCTTAAAGAAGGCGTGAGTACAAATGTGGAAGAATGCTAGCTGTGGTTGGTTTAAGCCGATAGTTACCATTATGAGACCAAGCTGGCTGGAAGTGGAGAATGCAATGATTTTTTTAATGTCATTTTGTGTCAGAGCACAGATAGCAGAAAATAAGGCTGTAATTGACCCCAAACAAAGGCATGTAGAAAGTGCAATTGGGTTACTAGTTATTAAGTAACTAAATCGAATTAGTAGGAAGATGCCTGCGACAACCATCGTGCTTGAGTGAAGTAGCGCGGAGACGGGGGTGGGTCCTTCTATAGCGGAGGGTAATCAGGGGTGAAGTCCAAATTGAGCTGATTTACCAGTTGCGGCGAGGATTATGCCTATAAGCGGCAAGGTCAAATCTGCCTGATTTGCGGTCGTAAGGATTTGTTGTATTTCTCATGAGTTGAGATTTATAGCTATCCAGGCTATGGATAAAATTAAACCGATATCCCCCACTCGGTTATAGACTACTGCTTGTAAAGCAGCCGTATTAGCGTCAGCTCGACCATGTCATCAGCCAATTAGAAGAAATGACATGATTCCTACGCCTTCTCAGCCAATAAACAGTTGAAATAAGTTGTTAGCGGTTACAAGAATGACCATAGAGATTAAGAAAACCAGAAGGTACTTAAAGAATTTGTTAATGTAAGGATCGGAATGTATGTATCATAATGCAAACTCTAAAATTGANCAGGTTACATAGAGGGCGGCGGGTAAGAAAATTGATGAAAAGCAATCAAATTTGAAGCTAACACCCGAATTGAGGAGTATGCCGGCTCATGTTCATGTAGTGGTGGTTACTTCTAAGCCCTGATCGATGTAAAGGATTAGTGGAATTAGTGCTATAAAAAATGCGAGTTTCACAGTTGCTTTGACTTTTTTGTCGGGTCAGTCAGGCGGTAAGGGGGGCTTTAAAGTGTCTTTTAAAGGATATGTAAGGATTAATAATAAACATAATAAAATTGATGTAAATATTAGAGGTGTGTCATGCATAACTTCTACTTGGAGTTGCACCAAGAGTTTTTGGCTCCTAAGGTCAATGGATGAACTATTATCCTTTAGAAGTTTTGAGCGAGTCCCGGATTCAAACCAAGAGCTCGAAAGTTAGCAGCTTTCGTTACAGTCATGTCTCCCTCTGTGATTAAAAGGGTTTAAACCTTCATTGTAAGGATCACAACCTTATATTTTATTTAAATTATAATCACATAGAGCTGGCCCTCACATTAGTTCTGGCTTCAGGGTCAGTATAATAAGGGGTGCAACATGTAGTAATATAAGTAAGTGCTCTCGTGTATGAGAGGAGTTGGGCAGAACTATGTGACTGGGGGGTGTCCCTCGCTGTGTTGTTAAAAACATGTATAGTGAGTAACTAACTGTAATTAAAGCCCCTGCCCCGGTGAAAATTAGAGTGAAGGGGGATCAGTTAAAAAGGGATGAAATAATCATTAGCTCCCCAACCAGGTTGGGGAGTGGTGGGAGGGCAAGGTTTGCTAGGCTTGAAATAAATCATCACAGAGTCATTAAAGGGAAGACAGCCTGTAAACTTCGGGTAATTAGTATTGTCCGAGTGTGTGTTCGTTCATAATTGGTGTTGGCTAGGCAGAATAGTGCTGATGAGGTTAGGCCGTGTGCGATTATTAAAATTAAGGCCCCCGAAAACCCTCACGTAGTTTGAATTAAGAGTCCTGCTGCAACCAGGCCCATGTGACTTACTGATGAGTAAGCGATAAGAGACTTTAAGTCAGTTTGTCGCAGGCAGATTAGACCCGTCATAATTATGCCCCAAAGTGCTAGGGTAATAAAAGGGTAAGCTATATTCTTAGTCTCGGGCTCCAGTGTGACTATGATTCGCATAAGACCATAACCGCCGAGTTTTAAAAGTACTGCAGCAAGAACCATAGACCCGGCGACAGGTGCCTCTACGTGTGCTTTTGGCAGTCAGAGGTGAACTCCATAGAGGGGTATTTTTACCAGAAAAGCTATTACGCACCCGAATCATCATAGCTTGTATGAAAATTGAAGAGAGCCTTGAGGGTTGAAAAAATTTATTGTAAGAAAGGATAAAGATCCTGTTGAACCATGAAGAATTAAAAGTGCTACTAAGAGGGGAAGTGAGCCTGCCAGAGTATAAAACAAGAAATAGGTTCCAGCGTTTAAACGCTCCTTTTGATTTCCTCACCGTGTGATAAGAATTAAGGTGGGGAGGAGGGTTGCCTCAAACATGATGTAGAATATAGTAGCTTCTGTTGCGCCGAAGGCCAAGATTAAGAAAAATTGTAAGGAGATCAGTAGGATCAGGTAAGTTCGTTGCCGGTTTAAGGGTTCTATTGAAATATGCTTTTGACTTGCTAAAATTATTAGCGGGAGAAGCCAGCAAGTAAGGATTAGCAGGGGCAGAGATAAAGAATCTGTGGCTAAAAAAGTATTTGTCATGTTCCAGCTGTCTGTAGTCGAGCAGGAGATTCAACTGAGGCTAGTTAAAGCGATAATAAAACTATACAGAAGGGTTGAAGATCATATGTTTGTAAGGGGGGAGAGTAAGGTTGATAAAAGTAGCATGATTGTGGGAATAAGGACTTTTAGCATTGTAGAAGGTTCAGGGTGTCAATACGGTCTGAGCCGTGGGTTCGTGTGGTAGCTACTAGTAGAGCGAGGCCAATGCTTGCTTCGCAGGCCGAAAAAGTAAGGAGTAATAGTGGAGGGGAAGAGAAGTTTTCTGAGTTTATTTGGAGTACTCAGAGGGAGAAAGCTATGAAAATAGCCAGCATTATACCTTCAAGGCATAGGAGTGCGGAGAGCAGGTGTGTTCGGTGAAATGTTAAGCCTAATAAGCCCAGAATAAATATAAGGGAGAAGACCGTTAGCGTGATAGTCATAAGGTCATTATGGATTTTAACCACAAAATTTTAAGTCGAAATTAAACGTTTTATTAAACTAATAACCCATTCTGCCCACTCAAGACCTCCTTGAGTCCACTCGTAAGCTAGACCGAGGGTTAGTAGTACTAGAATAACTGAAGTTCATAAGAAAGTGATCTCAAGAGCAGGAAGCTGAATTGCCCAGGGCAGGGGGATTAGTAAGGCAATTTCTAGATCGAAGAGGATAAAAAGGATAGCGACTAGGAAAAATCGTATCGAAAAGGGGAGACGTGCTGATCCTGTGGGGTCGAAACCGCATTCAAAGGGGGATAGTTTGTCATAGTCCGGTTTTAAAGGGGGTAGCCAGAAAGCAAGTGTGGCAATAACAACTGAGGTTATCGAGAAGATGAATAATGCGGCTGTAACTGTATTCATTACCTTTCCCCGGGGTTTAACCAGGATTAAGTGATTGGAAGTCACTAGTATTATTAATACTAGAAAGATAGGATCCTCATCAATAGATAGAAACGTAGAGGAAAAGTCAAACTACATCTACAAAATGTCAATATCAGGCAGCAGCTTCGAAGCCAAAGTGGTGTTTTGATGTGAAGTGAAAATTGAGCTGTCGTAATAGACACGTTGTGAGAAATAAAGACCCAATAATGACATGTAGGCCGTGAAAGCCAGTAGCTACGAAGAAAGTTGAGCCGTAAACACCGTCTGCAATTGTAAAAGGAGCTTCATAGTACTCTATTTCTTGAAGTACCGTGAAGTAAGTCCCCAGAGCGATGGTCAGAGCTAGTGATTGAATTGCTTGCTTTCGTTGGCCTTCTATGATACTATGATGGGCTCAGGTAACTGTTACCCCTGAGGCAAGAAGAACTGCTGTGTTTAGAAGTGGGACTTCGAAGGGGTTAAGTGTAGTGATACCCGTGGGCGGTCAGCATCCCCCAAGTTCGGGAGTGGGGGCCAGGCTTGAGTGGTAAAATGCTCAGAAAAAGCCTAGGAAGAAAAAAATCTCAGAGGTAATAAATAAAATCATCCCATAACGGAGACCTTTTTGTACAGGAGGGGTGTGATGTCCTTGAAAAGTACTTTCTCGAATAACATCTCGTCACCATTGAAATATGGTTAGTAGTATTAGGGCTAGGCCGGTGATAAAAAGGGGCAGAGAGTTAAAGTGTATTCAAATTGTTAAACCGGATGTTAAGAGTAGAGCAGCAATTGCGCCCGTAAGGGGCCAAGGGCTTGGGTCTACCATATGATATGCATGTGCTTGATGGGCCATTAGATGTTTTCTTGTAAGTAAAGACTTAAGAGTAGTACAAAAACGTATGCCTGGATCACAGCAACAGCTACTTCTAGAAGGGTTAAAAGAATAAGAAGTGTAGAAGTAAGTAATGCTATTGCTGGCATAATTGGGAAGAGAAAATAAGCCCCTGAAGCAATTAATTGAATTAAAAGGTGACCTGCTGTTAAATTGGCTGTAAGTCGCACGCCTAAGGCCAAGGGACGAATAAATAAACTAATTGTCTCAATGATGACTAGGGCGGGGATTAACATAGTGGGGGTGCCTTCTGGTAACAGATGGCCCAGAGAGTAGGAGGGTCGTTCCCGCAGCCCGCGGATAACGGTGGCGAGTCAAATAGGGGTCGCGAATGCTAAATTAAGGGAAAGTTGTGTAGTTGGCGTAAAGGTGTACGGAAGAAGGCCTAGAAGGTTTAGTGTGATTAAGAAAATTAGTAGGGATGTTAGCAATATCGCCCACTTGCAACCTTCTGAGTTTAAAGGGGAAAAGACTTGTTTAATAAAATTATTAATGAGCCAGTTTTGTACTTGCAGAGTGCGGTTGATGAGTCAGCGTTTGGAGGGCTTTGGGAAGAGGGCTCAGGGTAGGAATAGAGCTAGGAGAACCAGGGGGAGCCCCAGCAGGGTGGGGCTTATAAATTGATCAAACAAGCTTAGTATCATGTTCAGGTTCAAAAGTCTGTTTTTGGGTAGTTCACTTCCTGTGTTAAAACATTGTTAGGGGAGGTGTGTGCTAATACTTTTGGAGGGATAACAGTAAGAAAAATTAATCAGGCGGAGAGCATAATTGTGAGCCAAGGGGCGGGGTTAAGCTGAGGCATGTCGTTAGGGGTGGTCGGGAGTCACCAAATTTAGCTTAAAAGGCTAATGCTTAAACCCTGCTTAGCTTCCTGACGAAATGTCTTCGAGTATCAAAGAGGACCAGCCTTCAAAGTATTCCAAAGGGACAGCTTCTAGGACGATGGGTATAAAACTGTGATTTGCCCCGCAAATTTCAGAGCATTGGCCGTAGTATACACCGGGGCGTGTGATGAAAAAGGCTGCTTGATTTAATCGTCCTGGTACCGCGTCTATTTTAATACCAAGACTTGGGACAGCTCATGAGTGTAAAACATCCTCTGCAGAGACTAAGACTCGAGTCGGTGATTCGACGGGGATAACTATTCGATGGTCTGTTTCTAATAGACGAAATTGGCCGGGCATTAAATCTTGGGCGGGAATTATATAAGAATCAAAGTTGATAGTTTCGAAATCTGTGTATTCATAGCTTCAATATCATTGGTGCCCCATAGTTTTAATTGTGAGATGGGAGTTATCAACTTCATCTATCAGGTACAGAATCCGAAGTGAAGGGAGGGCAATTAAGATTAAAATTACTGCCGGGAGAAGCGTTCAAATGATTTCAATTTCTTGTGAGTCGAGAATTAACTTATTTGTAAGTTTAGTAGTGACTGTCGCGATAATGATATAAAGTACTAAGGTACTAATTAAGAAGACAATCATTAGGGTGTGATCGTGAAAGTGGAGAAGCTCTTCTATTAGAGGTGAAGCTGCATCCTGGAAGCCTAGCTGGGAGGGGAGGGCCATTTTAAGACTCGCAGGGGTTTAACCCACAATTTTGTCCTGACAAGACAGCGTAATATTTTACTAGAGTCTTATAAGAAAGTGACAGATTGGTAATGTAGTTGGCTTGAAACCAGACTATGGGGGTTCAATTCCTTCCTTTCTCGACTTACTAGATGCACTGAACAAAAGCGGGCTCTTCAAAAGTGTGGTAAGGAGGAGGGCAACCGTGAAGCCATTCAATATTTGTTTGAGTTAGCTCGACTGAGACGACCTCACGCTTAGATGCAAATGCTTCTCAAATGATACATAGAAACAAAATTACGGCGAATAGAGAGATCAGTGAGCCGATGGAGGAAGCGATGTTTCAGGCCGTGTAAGCATCAGGGTAATCTGAATAACGTCGTGGCATCCCTGCTAGCCCTAGGAAGTGTTGAGGGAAGAATGTCAAATTCACCCCTAAAAATATTACCCCAAAGTGAATTTTAGTCCAAGTTTCGTGGAGGGTGTATCCTGAAAATAGTGGAAACCAATGAATAAATGCAGCGATGATGGCAAATACTGCCCCCATAGATAGCACGTAGTGAAAGTGTGCTACTACGTAATATGTGTCATGAAGAACAATATCAAGAGATGAGTTGGCCAAGATGATCCCCGTTAAACCACCGACTGTGAATAAGAAAATGAAACCGAGGGCTCAAAGTAAAGGTGTTTCTCATTTAATGGTACCACCGTGAAGGGTGGCCAACCAGCTGAAAACTTTTACACCCGTAGGAATAGCAATAATCATAGTTGCGGATGTAAAGTAGGCCCGGGTGTCCACATCTATTCCGACAGTAAACATGTGGTGAGCTCAAACAATGAAGCCAAGTAAACCAATCGCTATTATTGCTCAAACCATGCCTATGTAACCAAAAGGTTCTTTTTTACCCGAGTAGTATGCCACAATATGGGAGATTATACCAAAGCCCGGTAGAATTAAAATGTAGACTTCTGGGTGGCCGAAGAACCAGAAGAGGTGTTGATAGAGAATAGGATCTCCTCCACCTGCGGGGTCAAAGAAGGTTGTATTTAAATTTCGATCTGTGAGTAGTATTGTGATACCTGCGGCCAAGACAGGTAGGGACAACAACAGTAGTACTGCTGTAATTAAGACGGCTCAGACAAACAAAGGGGTTTGATATTGTGAGATAGCTGGTGGTTTTATATTGATAATAGTTGTGATAAAGTTGATAGCCCCTAAGATTGAAGAGATGCCTGCTAAGTGGAGGGAGAAAATTGTTAGATCGACGGAGGCTCCTGCGTGAGCTATATTGCCCGCTAAGGGAGGGTAGACCGTTCAGCCTGTCCCCGCCCCCGCCTCAACCCCGGAAGAAGCTAGAAGTAGAAGCAAGGAGGGAGGCAGAAGCCAGAAGCTTATATTATTTATCCGAGGGAAGGCTATATCGGGGGCCCCGATTATAAGTGGAATTAACCAATTACCGAAGCCTCCAATTATAATAGGTATCACCATAAAAAAGATTATTACGAAAGCATGAGCTGTAACGATAACATTATAAATCTGGTCATTGCCCAGCAGGGAGCCGGGCTGACTTAATTCTGCTCGGATTAGCAGGCTAAGCGCGGTCCCGACTATGCCGGCTCAAGCACCGAAGATTAAATAAAGGGTGCCAATGTCTTTATGGTTAGTTGAGAAAAGTCAACGGGTAGTGGTCACAGGTAGAATGACTGAAAAAGTGGTGGATTGTAGCTCCATAAATAGAGGTTTGAGTCCTCTTTCTTCCAGTAGCCCTGAGGTGTATACATATATGGTTGCAAACCATAAGTAGCAGATTATCGTCTGCCGGGGCTTTCCCCGCCTATTTTTCCAGACTAGGCGGGGAAAGTAGACGGATGCTCTATGGCTTGAGTGTTTAGCTGTTAACTAAAATTTTGTAGGATCGAGGCCTACTCGTCTAGCGAGGCCTTAACTTAATTAAAGTGTCTGCTTTGCATGCAGAAGATGTGGGTTAGTGTCCTGTAGGTCTTATAAGGGTTAAGAGATTTGCACTCTTATATAAAGCTTTGAAGGCTTTGGGTTTAATGTTAACCTAAACCCTTAAAATGTGAATACTATTACTAAAGGTAAAAGGGGCAACAGCATTAAGGCTGTTGCAATTGAGGAAGCAGTAGGGGTGGTAATGCTGGTGTTGTAGAGACGTCAGGATAACGTGTTTGTTGACATGTTAGGGGCGATCGTTAAAGTTATACTGTAAGATAGTCGAAGGTAAAAGTATAGACTCAGAAGGGCGGATAGAGCTGCTGTGGTTGCTGTTATATAAAAGTTCTGTTTAGTTAATTCTTGAAGGATTATTCATTTTGGCATAAATCCCGTTAAGGGCGGGAGNCCCCCAAGGGAGAGTAAAATTAAGGGGGCGAGGGCAGTTAAGGCGGGTGCTTTTATCGAAGAGGTTGACAGGGAGTTAATGCTAGTTGCTTTAGCTAGTATAAATGTATTGAATAATGAAAAAGTTATAATAACGTATGTTAGTAAGGCTATCCAAGATAGTGGGGGGAGGAGTTGTAAGACTATAAATATTCAGCCAAAATGAGCAATAGAAGAGTAAGCTATGATCTTTCGTAGTTGGGTTTGATTTAAGCCCCCTCAACCCCCTAAAATTACTGATGTTAAGCCTAATAAAATTATTAAAACATTGTTACCAACTTGAAAGAGGAGGGAAAAGGGGGCTAGTTTTTGTCAAGTTGCAAGGACTAAACCAACTTTTAAGTCAAGGCCCTGTATAATGTCTGGGAGTCAGGAGTGTACAGGCGCTAAACCTATTTTTAGGGCTAGGGCTATTGTGGTCAGGGTGAGTGGCAGGGGGTGTATTATTTGTGTGATTTCTCATACTCCTGTGAGCCAAGCATTAATTGTACTAGCAAATAGTAGTGTTGCGGCTGCTGTGGCTTGAATTAAGAAGTATTTAGTAGAAGCCTCTACGGCTCGGGGATGATGTTTTTTAATTATTAGAGGGATAATTGCCAGGGTATTGATTTCCAAGCCTATTCAGGCCAGTAGTCAGTGTGAACTCATCATAGTGAGAACAGTCCCGGCTCCCATAGTGAATACCATAACCAGGAGAATTAAAGGGCTCATTAGTAAAGGAGGGATTTTAACCGACATGTTTGGGGTATGGGCCCAAAAGCTTAGTATTAGCTGACCTTACTAGAAAGTGGTGTAATGGAAGCACAAAGGGTTTTGATCCCTTAAGTAGGGGTTCAAACCTCCTCTTTCTAAGAGTTGAAGGGGCTTTAACCCTTATTTTTTACTCTATCAAAGTAACCCTTTAATTCAGGCACAACTCCTCTTAGGTCTGAGGGGGGATACCCGCAAAGGTAATAAGGATAGCTAGGTGTCATACTAGGAATGCTATAGTAATAGGAAGAATGTTCTTTCATACCAGGTGTATGAGCTGGTCATATCGGAATCGGGGGTAGGATGCTCGGACTCAAAGGGTCACCATACTTAAGAAAGTTGTTTTGGTTATGATAATTGTTGTTTCATGACTCATGTCGGTGTAGCTTAGACTAGTACCAATAAATAGGATGGTTGATAATGCGCTTATTAGAATAATGTTTGCGTATTCTGCTAGAAAAAATAGTGCAAAGGGTCCTCCGGCATACTCGATGTTAAAACCGGATACTAATTCCGATTCTCCCTCTGTCAGATCAAAAGGCGCTCGGCTTGTCTCTGCTAAAGTTGAAATGAATCATATTGCGGCTAGGGGCCATATTGTGAATATTAGTCAAATATTTTCTTGAGTTGAACTAAAGACTTGTAGTGTAAAACCGCCGGTGAAGATGATAGTGCTAAGAAGAATTAGTGCCAGGCTTACTTCATATGAGATCGTTTGGGCTACGGCCCGTAAGGCGCCCGCGAGAGCGTATTTAGAATTGGCAGCTCACCCTGAGCCTAGAATAGAGTATGCGGCTAGGCTAGAGAAAGCTAAGATGAATAAAAGGCCTAGATTCAGGTTGGCAAGGGGTGAAGGTAAGGGTATGGGAATTCACAAGATAAGGGCTAAGGCTAAAGCAATTGTAGGTATTGCTATAAATAAAAGCGGGGAGGAAGAGGATGGCCATAGGGGCTCTTTTGAGAATAGTTTTAGGCCGTCTGCGATAGGTTGGATTAGGCCGTAGGGTCCCACGATATTTGGACCTTTTCGTAGTTGCATGTAACCTACTACTTTTCGTTCAATTAGAGTTAATAGGGCCACTGCTAGAAGAATAAAGACTGCCATTAGTAAGGGGTTAACAGAAAATAATAGTGTGTTAGGATTCATAATTAGAGGGAAGATTTGAACTTCCGTGTAAAGGGCTTAGGCCTTCTGCAATACCTGTTTCTGCCACACTAATAAGTGAAAAGTATTTTGTCTCTACCACATTTCGTGTAGCAAGGTAAAATTTCCGGCAAAAAAAGCGCAGCACCAATAAAATTGGCGCTACGCTTTAATTGAAAAATATCCCTGGGATAATACTTTTTGTTAGGAGCTTGACATCGCTCTGTTTTTTTTGGCAAAAAAAGCGCAGCACCAATAAAATTGGCGCTACGCTTTAATTGAAAAATATCTCTCCCGGAGGGGGAGAGTTTATAATTTTGCCAGGAGCTTGACATCGCTCTGTTTTTTTTGGCAAAAAAAGCGCAGCACCGACAGAGTCGATACCACGCTTATTAATGGAATTATCTTTTCCTGGGTAAGTATTTTCTTTTACTTATTTTATTTGTTTTCATTAGTTAAGAAGAAGGCTTAGATGGTCATGGGCCTTTTTTACTCGGTCCTTTCGTACTGGAATAAAATATTTCATAGATAGAAACTGACCTGGATTACTCCGGTCTGAACTCAGATCACGTAGGACTTTAATCGTTGAACAAACGAACCCTTAATAGCTACTGCACCATTAGGATGTCCTGATCCAACATCGAGGTCGTAAACCCTCTTGTCGATAGGGGCTCTAGAAGAGGATTGCGCTGTTATCCCTGGGGTAACTCAGTTCGTTGATCGGTCTTACCGGATCATACGGTTAGAATTTCTATTTCTTAGAGTTGTTGCTCTAAGATTGGAGGAAGTGCCCTCATTCCTCAAGGAGGTTTTATTTTACTCCGGGGTCGCCCCAACCAAAGACACTTGAATAGATTACAAGAGATTTCGCTTATTATGCTAAGCGATTGAGATATGTTCTACTTAGTGGCTAAAGATCCACAGGGTCTTCTCGTCTTATGTTTTTAGCCCCGCTTCTGCACGGGGAGATCAATTTCATTGATAGGAAAAAGGAGACAGTTAAGCCCTCGTTATGCCGTTCATACAGGTCTCTATTTAAAAGACAATTGATTGCGCTACCTTTGCACGGTCAGAATACCGCGGCCGTTAAACTTTGTCACAGGGCAGGCGGGACTTCTTATTTTTAAAAATCAAGAAGCGATGTTTTTGGTAAACAGGCGAGGCTTTAGTGTGTTTGCTGAATTCCTTCTTGTTCTTTTTATCTTTCCTTTTATGCACACCGGTGTAGGGTTAACGGTTAAGTTAAAATAATCTACTTGTTTTCTTTTTGTTATTTTGTTCCCTCTTTGGTTGGGACCGTTTAATTTTAGGAGGATTTTCCGTTCTTAATTACACGGGTGCGAGGAGAAAGTTTTCTCATTACTCATATTAGCATAATCTCTTCCACGAAGTGGAAAGGTCTAATAAATCTGGGGGTTATGATATAACTTTTTTTATTAAAAGTGGGGGCAATGTATGAGCTTTAACGCTTTTTTCTAGGTGGCTGCCTTTAAGCCCACTAGGACATTAACTTTAATATATGTCATTAATCACCCAACAAGGTTGTATCCTTTTTCATAAGGGCTGGGCCCCTTATGAATAACTCTTTAATATTCTTTTATTGTTGTATGACAGGGTCATTGTTAAATTCAGAAAATAAAAGGCTAAACTCTTATTTAATTCTCAGACAACCAGCTATAACTAGGTTCGGTAGGTTTGTCGCCTCTACTCAAGGATCTTCACACCCTTTTGCCACAGGGACGTGTTTGCCCTATTATCAGGCTGTCCTGGAGTAGCTCACCTAGTTTCGGGGCAGTAAACTAGAAAACATTTTGCTTAAATAGTTCTTACTAAATCATGATGCGAAAGGTACGAGTTTATATCTCTGCTTTGTTTTACTTTACTGTGCTATTTCATCTCTTTTTCAGCATTCCCTTACGGTACTTAGTTTATAGCTTGACTTTTCCTTTTCTATCTCCTATACTAAGATGTGAAAAATGGTTTGGTTTTATTTATTGGTATATAAATATATATTGATATGTTATGTTGAGTATTGTACACAGCTAGCTTTTAAGTATCAGAGTGACCCGACTTGCACAGGCAACTTCTCGGTGTAAGTGAAATGCTTTTAATTTAGCTACACTCTGGTTAACCAAGTACACCTTCCGGTATACTTACCATGTTACGACTTTTCTCCCTTCTATTCCTAGTTTTGTATTATATATTATTTTATAGTGGTTTAGGGAGAGTGACGGGCGGTGTGTGCGTGCTTCAGGGCCAGTTTCAGTAGGACACTCTTTTTCCTGCTTACTGCTAAATCCTCCTTTGAACATTATATTTCATAAATGTTTCCGTTATGTCCTGTGATAGGAAATGTAGCCCATTTCTTTCCTTCTCATATACTACACCTCGACCTGACGTTTTGGACATTATCAATCTCGCTCACTTAGGAACCTTCACAGGGTAAGCTGACGACGGCGGTATATAGGCGGGAAGAACAAGAGAAGGTAAGGTTTAACGGGGGTTATCGGTTATAGAACAGGCTCCTCTAGGTGGGGTAAAGCACCGCCAAGTCCTTTGGGTTTTAAGCTTACGCTCGTAGTACCCTGGCGAATATAAATGTGTTTTTATATCAAAGTTTAAGGCTGAGCATAGTGGGGTATCTAATCCCAGTTTGTTCCGCAGCTCTCGTGTATTCAAGATATTTAAAGTTACTTTCGTAAAAGTTTTTCTTTCACCCAATTGCGTATAACAGCTTTGGGGGTGTTCCACTTTAGTTTATTTGTACTTAAAACACGCTTTACGCCGACAACGGTCAATTTGAGCCCCTCGTATAACCGCGGTGGCTGGCACGAGTTTTACCGGCCCTTAAAAACTGTGACTAAGTCAAGCTTTCGCTTATGGCTTAATATTATTCACTGCTGAATTCCCTTGGGGGTGTGGCTAGGCTTGATGTTTTGGGCTAAAATTTTATTGTGCCTGATATCATTTCTTAGAGTTTAAAAACACTTAAGAAAATCTCACGGGAATGCGGATACTTGCATGTGTAAATCTAGTTAAAATTGACAGTGAAGTCAGGACCAAACTTTTGTGTTTACGAAACCATATTCCGGTTTATCTTAACAACTTCAGTGTTAAATTTTATTTAAACTACGTTAACATATTACGTTGGACACCTTTAAGAAAACATTTTTTNACAAAACATAAAAATACGGTTTTAGTGCAAAAATGCACTTTTTAGAAATTTCTAAAAGGGGGTTTTATATATTCAGTATTTCCAAAACGGGCGAGAATATTTTGACAGCGATGTAGGCCCAAAATTAGTTTGGAATTAGTACTGTAATTTTTTGAATTTTTTAAAAAATGGATAATTTTGTAAAAAAACTGTTTTTTTAAAAATTTTATTTTTTAATCTAAGGGATTTTGGTTCAAAGTTTTTGAAAAGTGCTGATAGCGATGCTAGGGCTTAAAATTAGTCTGGACTTAGTACTTGATTTTTTTTTGAATTTTTTAAAAAACGGATAATTTTGTAAAAAAATACTGTTTTTTTTAAAAATTTTATTTTTTAATCTAAGGGATTTT